CGAAAAAAAAGAAGAACTTTCATTATTATTCATTCTTAATAAACTAAAATTCTTGTTAATTCCTTTTGAAGACCCCTTACCCCATAGAGATATGGAATAGAAAGAAGTATTTTGATTGCCACTATAATTTTGAAAATGAACATTTAAATGACCTTCAAACGTAAGTAAATAGATGCGAAACATATAAAATGCGGTTAATCCTGCGGTAGCCCAAGCTATTATTGCGAAAATTGGCGAATACAACCAACTATCATTAAGAATTTCATCTTTTGACCAAAAACAAGCAAGAGGCGGAATACCACAAAGAGAAAGTGTACCTAATAAAAAAGAGGTTTTAGTAATCGGTACATGTTTTGTTAAACCACCCATAAAAACCATATTCTGACTTTTATCCGGAGAATAGCCAACAACAGTTTCCATTGAATGAATAATGGACCCAGACCCTAAAAATAATAATGCTTTGGAATAAGCATGAGTAATCAAATGAAATAAAGCACTTCGATAAGACCCCATTCCTAGAGCTAACATCATATAACCCAATTGAGACATTGTCGAATAGGCTAAACCCCTTTTAATGTCTTTTTGAGCAAGAGCTAAAGTAGCTCCTAATAATAATGTGATTATGCCTATCAACGAGATTAAATTCATTATATAGGGTATAACCATGAAAAGAGGGAGAAGGCGAGCTACAAGAAAGATCCCCGCTGCTACCATAGTAGCAGCGTGTATAAGAGCCGAAATAGGAGTGGGTCCCTCCATAGCATCGGGTAACCACACATGAAGGGGAAATTGTGCAGATTTAGCAACTGCACCGGTAAATAATAAAGCAGCACACAAAATAACAAAGGAAAAGTTGACTTCATTATTATAAATCAAGTTATTGAGTATTTCGAATAAATCCTGAAATTCAAAACTACCTGTTATACAATAAAACCCTAAAATTCCTAATAATAAACCAAAATCCCCTACACGATTAGTTACAAATGCTTTTTGACAAGCATTTGCTGCAGGAGGTCGCGTAAACCAAAACCCTATTAATAGATAGGAACACATTCCAACTAATTCCCAAAAAAAATAAATTTGTATCAAATTTGAACTAGTAACTAATCCCAACATGGAAGTACTGAAAAAACTCATATAAGCAAAAAATCTCAAGTATCCTTGATCGTGAGCCATATAATTATCACTATAAATAAGAACCATGATTCCAACAGTAGTGATTAACATTAACATAATAGAAGTAAGTGGATCGATCAAGCAGCCAAATTCTAAAGAAAAATCATTATCGAGTGTCCAAGACCATACATATTGGTGGATAGAACTGCTATTTATTTGCTGAATAGACAGATTAATTGAAAAAATCATGACTATACTTAACAATAAGATACTTGGAAAAGCCCACATACGACGAAGATTTTTCGTTGCTGTCGGAAAAAGAAGAAGTCCCACTCCTATTAACATAGGAATTGGAAGTGGAACAAAAGGTAAAATCCACCCATATTGATATGTCTGTTGCATAAAAAAATTGAAATTCGTAATTAAATTTTTCCGATTTATCGGACCTTACTTCTTTTGAAAGGAGTCAATAAAAAAATGAAAATATGCACTAAGCTTAACCTAACTTAAATATAAAAATGAAAAATTTTTCTTTCTTTTTACTTATTCTTTCTCTTTCTGAATTTCTTCTAAATATTTCAAATATTCAAATCAAGAAGTTACAATTGGTCAAATCATATAAAAGACAAAGATTAATTATGAGTCTCCTTCGAATTTGAAAATGCAAGTCAAATTTTGACAAGTTACTAAAAATATTCTTCTTGTTTTTTATTTTTTAGAAAAATTTTATGCGATTTTACCATATCGTTCATATTCCATTCTTTTAGAATTTTAGAAAAAAAATTATCTAGAAAAGCGCAGATTTTTTTAAACAATAGATGTCTTTCACATCCAGCTATACCAATGAGTAATCTCTTAATTTTTATTTAAATGGCAGTTCCAAAAAAACGTACTTCTGCATCAAAAAAGCGTATTCGTAAAAATTTTTGGAAAAGGAAAGGCTATTGGTCAGCGTTAAAAGCGTTTTCTTTAGGGAAATCTCTTTCTACCGGGATTTCAAAAAGTTTTTTTGTGCGACAAACAAATAAAATAAAAAAATAAGTTATTAAGAAATAAAACAGAACACCTTATAAAAATCTAAATTGACCTGACTTAAAAATTAAATTCTTCCGTTTCAAAAAGACAATTCTCAAATTCCATTTCCTGTTGAATTAATTCATAGGAAATGGAATTCTTCTGTTTTACTTTTACTTTAAACCGAATTTAAACAAAGTCTTTTTTTTTTAACAAAAAAACACAAGATACTCACTTTCTTTTTAATATATTTTCTTTCCAGAATAGGAGTCTTATTTCCCCCAGCAACTTATTTGTACTATAAAAGATTTTTTTTTGCACAACTTTCTTACTTTTCTTTTGGATTTTCTGTAAATTCTTATATAAAATAGAGCCCATATATCTCTGGCCATCAATTCACGCAAAAACACTTAGTGTAAATTTTATGGATAAATATGTGTGAATTTTGAATAATCTAAAATAGGTTTTTTGTTCATTGATAAAACTTATTTTTTGGTTGTACTTTTTAAAATTAAATAAATCAAAAACATTTAATTTAAAAAATGTTTTTTAGAGGAAAGGTTCTATCCCTTAATTGATAGTAAGACTTTTTGGTTTTACAAGAATTCAAGTAAAGAAGATTCTCAAATACACAATAAAACTAAAACCCTAAACTAAAATAATGAACGTTCAAGGACATATTTGAACAGATTTTATTCATTGATTTGAATCTTTCCTGAAAATATTGCACCCAATTGAATTCTTAAATCTAGACGATTGCTTATTTATAGGCTATTATGAGGTCAAGACAAGCCGCTATGGTGAAATTGGTAGACACGCTGCTCTTAGGAAGCAGTGCTAGAGCATCTCGGTTCGAGTCCGAGTGGCGGCATGTCATTTCCTAAAAAAAGAAAATAGATCCTATAATGAATAATGAATTCAATTGCCGATTTCGATTTTATAATTAAGGAACTCTTTTTATGATATTTTCAACTTTAGAGCATATATTAACTCATATTTCTTTTTCGACTGTTTCAATTCTAATTACAATTCATTTGATAACCTTTTTTGTCGATGAAATCGTAAAACTATATGATTCATCCGAAAAGGGCATGATAACGACTTTTTTGTGTATAACAGGATTATTAATTTCTCGTTGGATTTATTCGAAACATTTTCCACTAAGTAATTTAAATGAATCGTTAATCTTTCTTTCATGGAGTTTTTCCTTTATTTATATAGTTCCGTATTTCAAAAAAAATCAAAATATTCTAAGCACAATAATAGGTCCAAGTGCTATTTTTTCCCAGGGCTTTGCTACCTCAGGCCTTTTAACTGAAATACACGAATCCACTATATTAGTACCTGCTCTTCAATCCGAGTGGTTAATAATGCACGTAAGTATGATGATATTGGGATATGTGGCCCTTTTATGTGGATCATTATTATCAGTATCACTTCTAGTCATTACAGTTCGAAAAAATAGAAAATTTTTTTCTACGAGTAATCATTTATTAAATTTAAATAAGTCATTTTTCCTTGATAAAGTCGAATACATGAATGAAGAAAAAAATATTTTAAAAAAAACTTCTTTTTTTTCTCCAAGGAATTATTATAAGTCGCAATTGATTCAACAATTGGATTATTGGAGTTATCGGGTTATTAGTCTAGGATTTCTCTTTTTAACGATAGGAATTCTTTCTGGAGCAGTATGGGCTAATGAAGCATGGGGGTCCTATTGGAGTTGGGACCCAAAAGAAACTTGGGCTTTTATTACTTGGATCATATTTGCAATTTATTTACATACTCAAACAAATCTAAAATTGAAGGGTACAAATTCAGCAATTGTAGCGTTTATTGGATTTCTTATAATTTGGATATGCTATTTTGGAGTAAATCTATTAGGAATAGGATTACATAGTTATGGTTCATTTACATTAACATCTAATTAAATTCAAAAAGGAGTTCTTACCACTTACCAATAGGAATAGAAAAGCATATAACGCATATCAAACTTTGTGTGAACTAGGGAGAGACCCGTTACTTTGATTCGCGAGGCTCTCCCTAGTTCACACAAAGTTTTTTTACTTAACACAAGAGAAGAAAAAGCGTTCTTTTTGTCATTGTACAACGAACCTTTTTATAAATGATAAGATTTTTTTCATTTTTTATTTATAAAAAAACTATCTAAAAAAAGAATTAGATAGGATAACTTCAACCTTTTCAACTGATAGTGAAAGAACGAAATCGGGGTACATACCAATACCTAGTACGGGTAAAAAAAAGGAGATCGAAAGAAATAACTCTCGCGGCCCAGAATCAAAAAAATAAAAGTTTGGGCCATTAAATATCTTGTATCCATAGAACATCTGGCGTAACATAGATAATAAATAAATAGGGGTTAATATAATTCCAATTGCCATTACAAAAGTAATTAGGATTTTTGTCATTAAAAGAAATTTTGGACTAGTAATTAGTCCAAAAAAGACTATTAATTCGGCAACAAAACCACTCATACCTGGTAATGCGAGGGAGGCCATCGAAAAGCTACTGAATATCGTGAACATTTTTGGCATTGGGATAGCTATTCCACCCATTTCGTCAAGATAAAGAAGACGTATTCTATCATAAGTTGTTCCAGCCAAGAAAAAAAGCGCAGCACCGATAAATCCATGAGATATTATTTGTAAAAGGGCTCCGTTGAGTCCCATATCTGTGATAGAACCAATTCCTATAATTATAAAACCCATATGAGATACAGAGGAATAGGCTATTCTTTTTTTTAAATTTCGTTGACCAAGAGATGTTGAAGCTGCATAGATTATTTGTACTGCGCCCACTATTATTAACCAAGGAGAAAATAGAGAATGAGCATGAGGAAATAATTCCAT